TATTACGCGGCTCACTAACTCTGCCTGGGGTGAGGGTACCTATTATTCGTCGGCGGTCCGGCGCACCCCTACTATACAAAGCCGCCCCCCAACTCACTTAAAGGATGCTGCTTAATTACAAAGGAAATTCTTGAAATTGGATTTAAGGGAGTTCCCTTTCATTAAGCGCATCGAGCCAGGAGTAGACATCATCATCATCTGCAGACAAATCCAGATCCTGTTTCATCATTAGCTTAGCTAAAGTAGTGCCGTATGACTGGAAAACTGGAAAATGAGGCGAAACCCGCTTTATCGATATGATAAAGATGCGCTCAAAAAGACTTCAACAACCCCCTTGCCAAGTTAGAAAGTTTAGTCTGAATTTGCTTCCGAAGTGACTCCCGCTCCGGACTTACTTCAAGGGGCAAGCGGAGGCTCGAAAGAATTCTAATTAATTAAGGCTTTGCGCGCCAGCGCGCAAGCTTTTTCTGGTTTCTAAATCAATTTAAGAATAAGCTTTTTCTCGCTTGGGCAATTCCGCCCGTTCTGGAGCTTTCTTATATCTATATAATATTTGGGGGAAAGGCTTTTTTCGTTAGAGAGGTGAGTAAGGAGGGCAGAGCTTGAGGCTTCTCAGCCGCAGAAAGAGGAAACGAAAATGGAATGAGTTCGCAATTACTACCACTTCAAAGCCGCCACCCTCGCCCAACATGCAAGCACTAAGTCAAGGCCCCTAATTTCTATCTATCAAAATAGACCTTGAAGAAAGCGGAGAAAGATCAGTCCATTATTTCGAACTAAATCACATACATATATATAAGGGCACAACAAACAAAAAGTCTTCTTTAAGGGCGCCGAAGGCCTCAAACTCATCCGGAGTTGGAGAATAAAAAACTTTCTCAACAAGAATGCATCAACAAAACTGTCCTTCCATATATATCGTCATGGCATGAACTTTTGAAATATATTATTCGTTCCGAACCTCAAACTATTGCTGAAGATTAGTTCCAGCTTTGTTTTTTTGGATTTTTTTCCCGACGTCTTCTGAAACAAAAGCTTATCCTGCATGTGCTTTCGGGGCCCCCACTCATTCAATCACTTGCTTGTGATTGCAGCCATTCCCCGCTTTGAATCGTCCGCTCCCGTTCATGTAACGAACCGAACATCGTTAGGTCCCGAATTCTGCGAACCATCGGATCGTCATCTTCATCTCCATTACGTCGTATGATATATCGATCCGGAGAACTTACTTTCCGTTGTAAGTCATCCATTCTGCTCCTATCGTCAGTGATGCGCAGCTGCTTTACGTGCGCTTCGCTCGGCCACATGATGAAGATGTTTTGAGCTAACTGCATGTCGAGCGCTTAAGCTCAAGAAGTGGTCACTCGTTCCTCGCTTGTTTCAATCTGCGTAAAGAGCTTCAGATCTGATTCTATACTACATACGATATTCCATTTCGGCCCTCAAACGCTCTTCGCTTTCTTTTACAAGGAGCATGCCCGAGGAGGCAACTACGCTCACCGCGCACTTGCATCATTACCATTTCTTCCCGTTAGCTTCGCCCAGCTCCTACGCCTACCACGAAGTTGAATCATCACGTGGCTGCGCGTCACTTCACACGGTCCTGAGGAAGTCAAAAGACTCTCTCCTCTCACGGCCGAAGGCTCCAAAACACGTTGGAGAGCTTTTAGATCAAAACCGTCAATGCCTATTCTCCGCAAGTTCCGAAGTGATCCTCATTCTCACCGCAGCTTTCTTATTAGAAAGAAGGGCAAGAATAACATTTTTTGGTAGTACAAAGAGGGAGCAGAATCGTATCTGGCAGTGGTTCTTCGGATCGATCACAGATTCTCGGCCCCGTCCTTTGGCTTCCACTCCAGTTGACCTCTCTTCTTTCCATCCTCTCGTTATAAGGTAGAGAGCAAAACCAACCCAGCAAACCAAACAGACTATGCCCCCCTTTTGTTTTAGTAAAGCATGTACTTAAAGCAAGGCTTGCTGAGCTTCTTCATGTGACAGACATCGCAAAAGTAGTCCGTCGAACGATCGCCGATAGAGGGCATCGTTCAAGTATACGATTTTGAACCCTGATGGGTTTCGCAGTCAACCATTTGATAGCCCTGTTTTTGAATATACAGAACTAATAGAGCTCATCGAAGCAATTTTCAGAGCTAATTGCTTAGAAGAGCTCGGAATTTGACCTCCCTCAAATGGATGGATCTGGGATTCATTATAGAACCGAGCAGAAAGAACCCGGAGCGGGCACGAAAGCGCAGCAGAGTAGTCGCTCTGGAGCAGGTTCTTCGACTGGATCAATGCATGTATGAACCAACAAAAAATCCCGAAGGTTAGTAACGAATAGAAAAATGGGTTTTGGTAGGAAAGGCGGGATCCATCAAAAATGCCCTACCTTAGTCTACTAACGTCAACAATCTCTTTCTTCATATACGATACTGCCCGGTTTGGTATCCAAAAAAAACGATAGATATGAAAAAAAAGAAAGATAGAGATTGAATAGGACAGTTGCGCTAAGGAAGAGAGCTAGGGATTTGATAAGGGTGATAAGACAGGATTCCAAACCTGTCTTAGTCTCAAAAAGGGCGCAAGCTAAGGACATTACTATATGAATACTATATGAATGAGACTTCATCCTTATTATAAGCGATATCTTAAATTCCTAAAATGCTCTTCTAGTCTCGAGCTTGGTAAATAAGGCCGTGGGAAATCAAAACTTTCTTCCGGCCTTGTTGTGATAGGGGAAGTCACTCTTGCCTTCTCTTTCTTGGGTAGGTCAGTCTTGCTCTCTCTTGTCGGTTTTTATATCTGTCGTGGTAAAAAAGTCGTGTCGTGTATACTATAGAAGCTTTAAAAAAGTCGAACAAGTAAATTATACGTTTTGAGAGGAGAGCGCAAAAAGGTAAATAAAGACCGTAGCCAAAAGCAAGGGATTCCCGGGGCCCGAACGAGAGCAGAGGCGGCAAGTATTCTCATAAAAGAAAGGAGAGCAAGCAGGGAGGTAAGAGTGAATAAGACTAGGTTATAGCAACACAACAGAGGTTAGACAGCTCTGACCGGAGCTTCAGATTTCGTCCTTACGAAACCTTGACCCAGACACGAACTAATCCTTCTCTCTCTCGAATGTATGCCCGGTTTTCGTCGAATCTTTTTGATCACCTTCGAAAACAAACCGGAATTCCGCCTTGACATTCAGAATAGTGGTGCCCCCCTGCAGCCTTGAAGTAGACTATTTCTCGAGTGTGATCCTATCTCCAAAGCTTTTTTTTCAAAGGCTGACTAAAAGCTTTTTTGAAAAGCAGATTCTTTCTTCCCCGGGAAGGCCCTTTTCGTGACGCTAATAGAAGGTAAGGCTTTTGGCTTTGAGAGAATCTTTCTTCTAATATTATGCACTTTGTTGTCTTCCTTTCGTTTGAGTTAAGCGATGAGTTGGGTAAGCTTCGACAGGGTATGGCTTCTCCGGGGCGACTAAGGACACACCCAACCAAACGATCGGTAAAACGGGTCTCCTTTGGTACAATTTCCTCTTCCGGGTCTATCCCGTTTTCTTTAAGTGACGTAAAAAAAAGCATTCGTAGCCTTCATAGATAGAGTAGAGAGAAATGGGAGTAAGCCTTTGGTATTCTGTTCTTATTGCTTAGTCCCTGTCTATTTCTATCTATCAAAATAGACCTTGAAGAAAGCGGAGAAAGATCAGTCCATTATTTCGAACTAAATCACATACATATATATATATAATAAGGGGGTAAGGCTTCTTTCTACTTTCGATTCAAGTTTCGATCGAGTAGAAAGAAGACTCACTACTCAATTCGAAGGCGAAACCCCTTGCTGCCTCTACTGTTTTTTATCAACCTTTTTTGCTTCTTTTGTTTGAATATGCTTAACACACACTTTCTGGTCGTCCCTCCAGCACACGGGGATCGGCCCTACGCACCGGGGACGAAGCATAGAGCTTACTGACGCCTGTTGTACTGGAGTGGTTCATCGTCAAAAGAACAACAATGGGTTGTAGCATTTTCGCACTTTTTGTCGTCCTTAAGTAAAAGAGGGCTTTCTCGTCTAAAGGCAGGGGTGAGCTTTCTCGCTATAGAATTCGAACTACGAACGAAAGACCAACGAGGATTCAGGAGGAGAAGGAGTAGGAGCTAGCTTTCATTGAAGCAGAGGCACGAAGTAGCGAAGAAATTCGATTAATTAAAAGAAAGGGGCGTTCACTAATTTAGAAGTTGCTTGCATGTTGGTTTTTTCTCGACCAGAGGAATGATTGAGCTCTTTCGTGTGAAGAACTCAAATTGAAAATCGTTTCTATCCCACGAATCCAAAACGAATAAAGGAAAGCCGAGGTTACTTCCAGTTTTTTTCCACTGATTTATCCAACGAAAGCAATCGACATGATGATTCGTAGCGAAAACTCTAAAAACTCCGAAGGAAGAAAAGATTGAAGAGATTCGATGAAGCACCTGAATCCACTTTTATCGAGATCCGGAGTTTTTCGAGAAAAGGTCCCATCCTTCAATATCATGATTGGGTCAACCAGGCCAGATCATGAGTAAAATATCATGATCGGGTCGACCAGGCCAGATCATGAGTGAGACGAAAATCGAAAACGTACATAGCTGTTCCAGCTGAAATACTTGGAATAATTCTACCACTTCTACTAGGAGTAGCCTTTTTAGTGCTAGCTGAACGTAAAGTAATGGCTTTTGTGCAACGTCGAAAGGGTCCTGATGTAGTGGGATCGTTCGGATTGTTACAACCTCTAGCAGATGGTTCGAAATTGATTCTAAAAGAACCTATTTCACCAAGTAGTGCTAATTTCTCCCTTTTTAGAATGGCTCCAGTCACTACATTTATGCTAAGTCTGGTTGCTCGGGCCGTTGTACCTTTTGATTATGGTATGGTATTGTCAGATCCGAACATAGGGCTACTTTATTTGTTTGCCATATCTTCGCTAGGTGTTTATGGAATTATTATAGCAGGTTGGTCTAGTAATTATAGGGGGCGGC